AATTGGAGCTGAGGAATATTTAAAGAAAGAATATTCTAGTTTAGAAAAACTACAAATACGCTATATTATGTTATGCTTAAAAAAACCCGAATGGATAAAAAAAAAAAACACACAGATATGACGTTTCACGATATATATAGTAGTGGGGGATTATGGGACAAAAAATAAATCCACTTGGTTTCAGACTTGGTGCAACCCAAGGTCATCATTCTCTTTGGTTTGCACAACCAAAAAATTATTCCGAGGATCTACAAGAAGATCAAAAAATACGAGATTGTATCAAAAATTATGTACAAAAAAATCTGAAAATATCCTCTAATGTCGAGGGAATTGCACGTATAGAGATTCAAAAAAGAATCGATTTGATTCAGGTCATAATCTATATGGGATTCCCCAAGTTATTAATAGAAGATAGGACTCGAAAAATCGAAGAATTACAGTTCAATGTACAAAAAGAACTCAATTGTGTAAACCGAAAGCTCAACATTGCTATTACAAGAATTGTAAACCCTTATGGGCACCCCAATATTCTTGCAGAATTTATAGCCGGACAATTAAAGAATAGAGTTTCATTTCGCAAAGCAATGAAAAAAGCTATTGAATTAACTGAACAGGCAGGTACAAAAGGAATTCAAGTACAAATTGCAGGGCGTATCGACGGAAAAGAAATTGCACGTGTCGAATGGATCAGAGAAGGTAGGGTTCCTCTCCAAACCATTCGAGCCAAAATAGATTATTGTTCCTACGCAGTTCGAACTATCTATGGGGTTTTAGGTATCAAAATTTGGATATTTGTAGACGAGGAATAATAAGCATTTACTTGACTTGTATTTAGTTCTATTTAGTGATAAAAAAAAAATGAACAATTCTATAAGGTTGAATAAAAATTCGATTAATCGTTTGATATAATTGCTATGCTTAGTGTGTGACTCGTTGGTTTTTTTAGGATTAGGATTCAAAAAAATGGAACAACCCATAATACGAACTAATAACTATAGAACTAATAACCAACTCATCGCTTCGCATTATCTGGATATAAAGAAAGAACCAGTCAAAATATGATATATAAGTCATATCATTGTAGCAACTGAAATCTTTTTTGCATAAACAAAAAATAAAAGTATACAGATAAATGGAAAGGCGAGAGAAAGATAGAAAAAGAATATCAACGATATATGATTCCAATATGTACGGTCTATGAGTCATCTCATAAAAGGGAATGTAATAAAGCATCAATACTGAATTGATCCATAATTAGACAAATACGTGGATAGAACCAAAAATCAAGAGCCCCGAGTCAATAAAGACTGAGAAGGTTGACTCAAAAACGAATTTAATTAGGGGCTCCATTGTAAAATTCAGACCTAACCATTACTCGAGAGGTGGTGGGAACGACAGAACCTGTGAATGCATAAGATTCTATTGAAAACGAATCCTAATGGTTCATTGGGTAGGATGGCGGAACGAACCAGAAACCAATTCATTTTTTTTTTTTGAAAGGTCATGTCATAGACTAATCTTACAACTGAATGTTGAAAGAGTAAATATTCGCCCGCGAATTTTTTTTTAGAAATTTGAGTCAATTTGATAGGATAATAAAAAGAAAAACAAAATAAAGATTCTTTATAACGTTATACCTAATACCTAAACGACATTATCTAAAAATAGAATACGTGTTTAATTATATATCAAAAGATAAAAAAAAATTATATTAAATGATATTTCAAAGAATCCCCCGATTCAATATATTATTCACCACGTATATTATTTTTTAATCGTTTAATTCGCGAGGAGCTGGATGAGAAGAAACTCTCATGTCCGGTTCTGTAGTAGAGATGGGTGGAATTGATAAACAACCATCAACTATAACCCCAAAAGAACCAGATTCCGTAAACAACATAGAGGAAGAATGAAAGGAATATCTTATCGAGGTAATCGTATTTGCTTTGGTAGATATGCTCTTCAAGCGCTTGAACCCGCTTGGATCACATCTAGACAAATAGAAGCGGGTCGGCGAGCAATGACACGAAATGCACGCCGCGGTGGAAAAATATGGGTACGTATATTTCCAGACAAACCCGTTACAGTAAGACCTACAGAAACACGTATGGGTTCGGGGAAAGGATCTCCCGAATATTGGGTAGCTGTTGTTAAACCCGGCAGAATACTTTATGAAATGAGCGGAGTAGCAGAAAATATAGCCAGAAGGGCTATTTCAATAGCGGCATCCAAAATGCCTATACGAACCCAATTCATTCTTTCGGTATAGGATAGGAAGAACCAAAGGAAATCGTTTTTTGTATAAAAAAACAATTGCAGGTTTCTTGTTTTGTTTTGAACAAACAATATTTCTTTTTTTTATTTCACCCTTTACATTGAAAAAGACAAAAAAAAACGATATGATTCAACCTCAAACCCATTTGAATGTAGCGGATAACAGCGGGGCCCGAAAATTGATGTGTATTCGAATCATAGGAGCTAGTAATCGACGATATGCTCATATTGGTGACGTTATTGTTGCTGTAATCAAAGAAGCAGTACCAAATACACCTCTAGAAAGATCGGAAGTGGTCCGAGCTGTAATTGTACGTACTTGTAAAGAACTCAAACGCGACAACGGTATGATAATACGATATGATGACAATGCTGCAGTTGTTATTGATCAAGAAGGAAATCCAAAAGGAACCCGGATTTTTGGCGCGATCCCCCGGGAATTAAGACAGTTAAATTTCACTAAAATCGTTTCATTAGCACCTGAAGTATTATAAGGGAAGACCGTGATGTAGTTTATAGTATTTGAATGAAATAGATTAATTTAATTAGTAGATTGTTTATATATCACGTATATACCTTTAATAATTCATAAATATTTATGAATTCAAAAAAAAAAGAAAAAGAGCATGTTGATTATATCAAAATTCGGGGGCAACAATAATCTTAGTTTATCATGAGTAAAGACACTATTGCTGACATAATAACCTCTATACGAAATGCTGACATGAATGAAAAAAGAACAGTTCGAATACCATCTACTTACATCACTGAAAATATTGTTAAAATCCTTTTACGAGAAGGTTTTATTGAAAACGTGAGAAAACATCAAGAAAGCAATAAATATTTTTTAGTTTTAACCCTACGACATAGGAGAAATAGGAAAGGAGCGTATAGAACTGTTTTAAATTTAAAACGGATCAGCCGGCCTGGCCTACGAATCTATTCTAACTATCAACGAATTCCGAGAATTTTAGGCGGAATGGGGATTGTAATTCTTTCTACTTCTCGAGGTATAATGACAGACCGAGAGGCTCGAATAGAAGGAATCGGCGGAGAAATTTTGTGTTATATATGGTAATCTTTCTGATAGCCGAATTATATGCGGAACTTGCCTATTTGTTTTGTGAAAAAAAAAGGTAAAAAGGTAGGTTTCTAATACTATGCCTCTTAGATTCGTTGATACTTCAAGGCCGTTTTCCCTGGAATGAAAGAAAAAAAAAGATTCGCGAGGTTTTAATTACTGAACTACGTCCCAATGGTATGTATGTTTCGAGTTCGTTTAGATAATGAAAATCTGATTCTGGGTTTTGCTTCGGGAAGGGTTCAACGTAATTTTATACGTATACTACAAGTAAATAGAATCAAAATTGTGGTAAGTTCTTATGATTCAACTAAAGGACATATAATTTGTATACTCTTTTGTATACTCTAAAGTAAAGACTCACATAATTAGGTGGTTTTTTCAATTTCAACATTCTTTCGTGGGGATACAATTCGAAGTTAAAGATTTTAAGAAACTTATTTTCTTCCAATTAAGTAGATTCAGAATTAAGAAAAGGAGTGACAAATATGAAAATAAGGGCCTCTGTTCGTAAAATTTGTGAAAAATGTCGATTGATCCGTAGGCGGGGACGAATTATAGTAATTTGTTCCAACCCGAGACATAAACAAAGACAAGGATAATCTTTCTAAAACAAAAAGGACTCCCGAAATCTAAAGGACCTGATGTACAGATGTACAAAAAAATCAGTAAAAAACCAGGATCTGTTTTGACATGAAATGGATATATCCATATATCTCTGACTTATATTTATGAGATGATAAAATATGGCAAAACCTATACCAAAAATTGGTTCACGTAGAAATAGACGTATTGGTTCACGTAAGAATGTGCGTAGAATACCAAAGGGAGTTATTCATGTTCAAGCAAGTTTCAACAATACCATTGTGACTGTTACAGATGTACGAGGTCGAGTAATTTCTTGGTCCTCCGCCGGTACTTGTGGATTCAAGGGTACAAGAAGAGGGACACCATTTGCCGCCCAAACCGCAGCGGGAAATGCTATTCGGACAGTGGTGGATCAAGGTATGCAACGAGCAGAAGTCATGATAAAGGGCCCGGGTCTCGGGAGAGATGCGGCATTAAGAGCTATTCGTAGAAGTGGCATACTATTAAGTTTCATACGGGATGTAACCCCTATGCCACATAATGGCTGTAGGCCCCCCAAAAAAAGACGTGTGTAAACATTGAAGAGATTTCAAGAGAAATAAATAATTCAATGATTTGATCAAATAATATTACTATGGTTCGAGAGAAAGTAACAGTATCTACTCGGACACTACAGTGGAAGTGTGTTGAATCAAGAGCAGACAGTAAGCGTCTTTATTATGGACGCTTTATTCTGGCCCCACTTATGAAAGGCCAAGCCGATACAATCGGCATCGCGATGCGAAGAGCCTTACTCGGAGAAATAGAAGGAACATGTATTACACGTGCAAAATCTGAGAAAATACCACATGAATATTCTACCATCGTAGGTATTCAAGAATCTGTACATGAAATTTTAATGAATTTGAAAGAAATTGTATTGAGAAGTAATCTGTATGGAACTCGTAACGCGTCTATTTGTGTCAAGGGTCCTGGATATGTAACTGCTCAAGACATTATTTTACCACCCTCTGTGGAAATCGTTGATAATACACAGCATATAGCTAATCTAACAGAA